TTGACTAAGGGGACACCCATTGTAACGAATAGGAAAGTCCTAGCGCTTAGTCTTGTCTTCCTTAGACCAGTAAATCGATGGTTAGTTTTATGCCTGCTATCTTCCTTATCTGCGCTTGCTATTTCTATCTGAAAACTGAAAGGGATCGCCTCGTCCCTCCAAGAATAAGATTGCCCGCTCCATGCGCATCGCTCCACTAGCTCCACTCGCGAGCTTCCAGACATACAACAAGTGCCCGGCACAGTCAGTGTTCTTGAATATCGAAGCATAAGACTTTAGAGAATAATGAAAAAAAAAAAAAAAATTCCTGCAAAGCAAAGAAGTGTTTGCTTCTCTCATAGGTTCAGAGTCCTATAAGTATCCCTTAGTCTGAGCAGCTTGTTCCTTTGGAACGTTAGCATCATATCTTTGGATTTAAGTCAAACAAGGGATATATTAGACTCCATCTTGTTTATGAGTTCATGATCAGGCTGAGAGAAAATAGGCATAATAGCATAGCCTGAATACTAGAATTATCAACATTGGAATTGTTAGCAGCCAAAGATGAGTCAATGGCATCTACTATTACCTGATGAGAAGAATCCACCCTCAACTGAGAATCATGAGAAGCAGTACTGGTTGAAGGATCGGCAGAAATCTGTATGTGCTGAGAAGTCTTTTTATTATTTATTAAAAAAAAAAGATTCTGCTTCGTCTGATTGTCCGCAGTCTTTTTTGGAAGATTATATGTATTCTCGAAAGATGATTGGACGGTCTTGCCCGTTGGCCTGTAGACTTGACGTGGGGGAGCTTTTCCTCGTTGACCTTGTGAAGATTTTTTCCTATAGGCATTAGAGTTAGGAGCTGACGGCTGCTGCTTGGACTTCTCTTTGTTGGCTGCATCAGTTGTACTTGACTTTTTCGAACGAAGTTTGAAGTTTGACTTTGAATAACCTTGTTTGGAACAAGACGTGCAATATCGTTCCGTGGGGTCTTTCTCATAGACGATTTTATGCCATCTTCCTTCGTTTTTCCCATGCCTAACCAGACCCTATTAGGTTAGGCTTTTTCTTGAGAAGATCCACCTCAACGCATACCCTTGCGACACCGGGTCGAGATGGGGGTCGGACCATCCGATTAATAGCACTTTGCCTACTACGTTAGCAATAGTAGTAGTCTTGAAAAAAACAGATCGGAAGATTCGGAAACGGAATCCACATATTAACGAATCTGAAGAGAGAATCTTTGATGTACGTTGCATCTTTCAACTAAAGCTTAATGGTTTCTTCTGGAAATGTTGGAATAGATCTCAGAGTAAAAAATATGTACATTTTAGTAATGCAAACAATCCTTTTTTTGGAGCTGACGCTCTTTTTTTTGTTGGTTCATAGTCCACACGGGGTTCTGGTCTTGTTACTTTATGTTCCGGATAAAATTGATCCCTCGATCAAGTCCTAACTAGAAATCTCTTAAGAAAAGACGAGAAATCGTTTGGATTCGAGGCGAAAGCCTTCCCCGCCGTTACGGGGTTATTCTGCTCTAATCTCCGAAATCGAAGGACTTCATACGGGCTGAGGACTTAGTATTGATTCATGCAAAGATGCTCCTCTAAAGCTGGAATAAGGGATTGTCCACTTCACCGCCCCGAAGAGCAGTGGCTCTGTTGTTTTGCACGCCTACGGGGAGAGACTCAAAAAGTACCGACGCTCAATCGAAAGAAAGAGAAATCCACTATATGCTTAACTCATGCCCCAGGAATCCCTAGACACAGGGGGTACGAACTCATTTTTTACTGGAGGGAGGGCTGGGGAAAAGCATAGAGCGTGCGGGCTCAGCTCTCGCACTCCTCCCATCCGCGAAGCTGAGGCGGGAGAAAAAGCATAACTCCCCGGTCTCATGGGTTACCTTTCGATCTTCCTCCCCCGTGACGCTCCCAAATCGATCGCTATCCTTTTCTTGCTTTCTTGTTGTCTTGAATTGTTATAGAGCGGCTTTATATTAGGTATAGTTGGTAGGATGAAGTGGGATGAAGCCTTAGTGGATATAGCAAGTGTGACGGGGAGGCGGCTCGGGCGTAGTGGGTCTGGACGCCTAGCACGAAAGAGCCTTCTCTGGTAGCGGCACTATACCTTAGTCTCTCTCTAGCTTCCAGTCTATATAAAACATAGTTAGCAGAGGTCAGTCTGTCTGGCGTTCCCTCGCGTCAAGGGCTACTTTTGCATCGGCTCTCTCTCGTTCTCGTTAGGGAATTACCGAGGCGAAAGCAGCTCTCTCGGAAGTCAGTTTCCCCGCTGGGACTAGTCTAAGAAACTTTCACTTGAATTGCCAAGTCTCTTGTGGTAACGCCCTTGACGAATTGCGTTCAACGTCCCTTTATGACTTTCCCGATCGGCGCCTCGGGTCGGTAGCCGGGCTCCGGGACATTACTACCACGGCGACTATCGACCCGAGCCCAAAGAAGGAAAAAAACGAACGGACTAAAGCGAGGAGTTCATTGGCCATACATAGTTAAGGAGGATGG